ATCATATGGTAGGTCATAAATTGGGAGAATTCGCGCCTACTCTAACTTTCGCAAGACATGCAAGGAACGATAATCAATCTCGTCGTTAATTGAATTTATATAATCTAAAATTCAAAATAGAAAATAAAGTAAGTAGATAAAGAAGGCACTTTTTATTCATTGGTGGGGGATAACCTTATGATAAGGAGAAAGAACTCGCGTTCGAGTACAGAAGTAAAAGTTTTAGCTCAACATATATGTATGTCTGTTTTCAAAGCACGAAGAGTAATTGATCAGATTCGCGGGCGTTCCTATGCGGACACACTTATGATACTGGAACTCATGCCTTATTGGGCATCTTATCCCATTTTGAAATTGGTTTATTCTGCAGCATCAAACGCTACTCATAACCTGGGCTTGAAGGAAGTGAATTTATTTATTAGTCAAGCTGAAGTCAATGGGGGTGCTATTGTGAAAAAGTTAAGACCTAGAGCTCGAGGACGGAGTTATCCGATAAAAAGATCCACTTGTCATATCAAAATTGTATTGAAGGATAGAAGAAAATCATTTATAAATTTATAATTATAAGTGCTTATATTACCTATAAATGGTATAAAAATATAAAAAAAAAATATGGGACAAAAAATAAATCCACTTGGTTTCAGACTCGGTACAAACCAAAATCATCATTCCTTTTGGTTCGAACAACCAAAATATTTTTATGAGGGACTAAAGGAAGATGAAAAAATAAGGAATTGTATCAAGAAATATGTACAAAAAAATAAGAAAACATCTTTGGGTTTCGAAGGAATTGCACGTATAGGAATTAAAAAAAGAATCGATTTGACCCAAGTAATAATATATATTGGATTCCAAAATTTATTAATAGAGGGCCAAACGCGAGGAATGGAAGAATTACAGATGAATGTACAAAAGGAATTTCATTCTGTGAACCGAAGATTCAACATTGCTATTACAAAAGTTGAAAAACCTTATGGCCAACCTAATATTCTTGCGGAATATATAGCTTTACAATTAAAAAGTAGAGTTTCGTTTCGAAAGGCAATGAAAAAAGCTATTGAATTAACTGAACAAGCAGATACAAAAGGAATTCAAGTGCAAATCGCAGGGCGTATCGACGGAAAAGAAATTGCGCGTGTCGAATGGATCAGAGAAGGTAGGGTTCCCCTACAAACAATTCGCGCTAAAATTGATTATTGTTCCTATCCAATTCGAACTATCTATGGAGTATTAGGCATAAAAATTTGGATATTTGTAGACGAAGACTAATGGACCTTTATTTATCTTTCCATTTGGTTCAGTGATAGAAGACAAAATTACAAACTGTTTCATTCTTTTTCCATTAAATCAAAGAAAGATTAACAATTCTATAAGGTTGAATAAAAATTAGATTGATCATTTATATTTATATTTAGTATAATTAATTGCTATGCTTAGTGTGTGATTCGTTAGTTTTTTTATTTAGAGTTGCTAGTTGGGATTCAAAAAACAAAAAGAATTGACCGACCCCTACTATGTATTATGAACTTAGTAACTATATAAACTAATAACCAACTTATTGCTTCGTATTGTCGAGATTCCAAGAAACAGTCACTATATGACTGGATCGATCATATAGTTGTAGCAACTGAAAATTTTTCCATTTCCATTTATATTTATATAGAAAAATCTGATTCTCGGTTGTGAAACAAAAATGGAGGGATGTGGATAAATAGAAGATGATAGAAAGAGAGAACAAAAATATCAATGATATATGATTCCAATATGTATGGTCTATGAATCATCTCATAAAAGGCAGTGTGATAAAGCATCAATACTGATATAAATCAAATAATAAAGAGCCCGGGGTTAATAGAAACTGAGGAGATTGATCCGCACGGGAACAAATTTTTTTGGGGGCTCCATTGCAGAATTCAGGCCTAACCATTAATGGCGAAGCTATGGGAACGACAGAACCCGTGATTGTATAGGATTCTATTGAAAACGAATCCTAATGATTCATTGGGTGGGATGGCGGAACGAACCAAGAACAAATTGATTTATTCTAAATGGCCGCGGTGGATTAACCCGACGAATAAATAAAGAAAGAGTCAATATTCGCCCGCGAACCTTTATTTATTGGTATATTGGTATTGGATTAAATTAATATATTTTGGTGTGATTGATAGGAGTAAAAATAATAATTATCTATAAATATACATAAAAAAAAAGATATACGTTCGACTGTATATCTTGTATATACAGCTTACTATATAACAATAACAAATGAAATATCAAAAAATCCCATTACTCTATTACTAAGTGTATTATTTCTTAGATACATGTGTATCTGGAATAGCATTGAATCATTTCATTCGCGAGGAGCTGGATGAGAAGAAACTCTCATGTCCGGTTCTGCAGTAGAGATGGAATTAAGAAACAACCATCAACTATAACCCCAAAAGAACCAGATTTCGTAAACAACATAGAGGAAGAATGAAGGGAGTATCTTGTCGAGGCAAACATATTTGCTTCGGCCGATATGCTCTTCAGGCACTTGAACCCGCTTGGATCACGGCTAGACAAATAGAAGCAGGACGGAGAGCAATGACACGATATGTGCGTCGTGGTGGAAAAATATGGGTACGCATATTTCCCGACAAACCTGTTACAGTCAGACCTACGGAAACACGTATGGGTTCGGGGAAGGGATCCCCTGAATATTGGGTATCTGTTGTTAAACCGGGTCGAATACTTTATGAAATGGGCGGAATCTCGGAAACCGTAGCCAGAGCAGCTATTGAAATAGCTGCGTGCAAGATGCCTATACAAACTCAATTCATTATTGCAGGATAGGGGTATAGAAGTAGACAAAAAGGTATTGAGGATGAAAAACGCAAGTTTATTTATTTCTGGACAGATAATATTTCTTTTTTTTTTTTCCTTCATTCTTTGTATTGAAATAACAGATTAAAATAAAAATGATATGATTCAACCTCAGACCCTTTTGAATGTAGCGGATAACAGCGGAGCTCGAAAATTGATGTGTATTCGAATCATAGGAGCTGGTAATCACCGATATGCTCATATTGGTGACGTTATTGTTGCTGTAATCAAAGAAGCAGTACCCAATATGCCTCTAGAAAGATCAGAAGTAATTAGGGCTGTAATTGTACGTACATGTAAAGAACTCAAACGTGACGACGGTATGATAATACGATATGATGACAATGCCGCAGTTGTTATTGATCAAAAAGGAAATCCAAAAGGAACTCGAGTTTTTGGTGCGATCGCTCAGGAATTGAGACAGTTTAATTTTACTAAAATAGTTTCATTAGCTCCCGAGGTATTATAAATACTAGTGGATTAGACTAGGATCTAGTAGGGTATCTGAAATAGATCAATTAATAGATTGTGTCTCACGCATATACTTTATAAACTTTATAAAAATGTGAATAATATATAAATGAAAATAAAAGAAAGAAAAAACATGTTGATTATATCAAAATTAGGAGGTAACAATAATTATAGTTCTTCATGGGTAAGGATACTATTGCCAATATAATAACTTCGATAAGAAATGCTGACATGGATAAAAAAGGAACGGTTCGAATAGCATCTACTAATATCGCCGAAAACATTGTGAAAATACTTCTACAAGAGGGTTTTATTGAAAACGTTCGGAAACATCAAGAAGGTCACAAATATTTCTTGGTTTCAACCCTGCGACATAGAAGGACTAGAAAAGGGACATATAGAACTATTTTCAAGCGTATCAGCCGACCCGGTCTACGAATCTATTCCAACTATCAACGAATTCCTAAGATTTTAGGCGGAATGGGGATTGTAATTCTTTCTACTTCTCGGGGTATAATGACAGATCGAGAAGCTCGACTAGAAAGAATTGGGGGAGAACTTTTGTGTTATATATGTTGATCCTCCCCCTCGGGTATCCTAATTTTATCTCTAACTTCCTTTCCATTTATTTGTGAAATAGAGAGGAAAAGTTAGTTATATAACCCTTCCTCTATTAGTTTATTAGTTGATACTTCAGGGGGGTTACCTGGAATGAAAGAACAAAAATTGATTCATGAAGGTTTAATTACTGAATCAACTCCAAACGGCATGTTCCAAGTCTGTTTAGATAATGAAGATCCAATTCTGGAGTATGTTTCAGGGAAGATCCGGCGACGGATACTACCAGGAGATAGAGTGAAAATCGAAGTAAGTCCTTATGATTCAACCAGAGGACGTATATATAATTTATAGACTTCGCAAGAAAGATTTGAACGATTAGGTGATGCTTTAAATATTCCTTTCGTGGGGATACAATTCGACGTTACAAAACCAATAAATTTATTATTATTATTTTTTTTTCAAGGAGTAGATTCAGAATTAAGGTAAGGAATTTTAAATATGAAAATAAGGGCTTCTGTTCGTAAAATTTGTGAAAAATGTAGACTGATCCGCAGGCGTGGACGGATTATAGTTATTTGTTCCAATCCGAGACATAAACAAAGACAAGGGTAATCTTTCTAAAAAAGAACTTTATAAACTAAAGGAAGGATTTTTGTAAAAAAAAAAAGAAAGGATCCGTTTTAGCATGAGATAGATATCTCCGTATATTTCTGTATATTTCTGACTCATATTTATGAGATAATAAAATATGACAAAACCCATACCAAGAATTGGTTCACGTAAAAATGGACGTAGAATACCAAAAGGAGTTATTCATGTTCAAGCGAGTTTCAACAATACCATTGTAACTGTTACAGATGTACGAGGTCGGGTGGTTTCTTGGGCCTCCGCGGGTTCTTGTCCTTCTAAATTAAAAGGCCCAAGAAAAGGAACACCTTATGCTGCTCAAGAAGCGGCTTATATGGCTATTCATACAGTAGTGGATCGGGGTATGCAACGAGCAGAAGTTATGGTAAAAGGCCCCGGTCTCGGAAGAGATGGAGCATTACGAGCCATTCGTAGAAGTGGTATACTATTAAGTTTCGTACGTGATGTAACACCTATGCCACATAATGGATGTCGACCTCCTAAAAAAAGACGTGTGTAGAAATAAGACTTAAACAGATTTCAAGAGAAAAAAATGATTTAATGATCTGATCAAATAATAATATTAGTATGGTTCGAGAAGAAGTAGTGGGATCCACTCGAACATTACAGTGGAAGTGTGTTGAATCAAGAGTAGACAGTAAGTGTCTTTATTATGGTCGTTTCATTCTGTCCCCGCTTATGAAAGGTCAAGCCGATACCATAGGTATTGCCATGCGAAGGGCTTTACTAGGAGAAATAGAAGGAACATGTATCACACGCGCAAAATCTGAGAAGGTACCACATGAATATTCTACGATAGCTGGTATTGAAGAATCAGTACATGAAATTTTAATAAATTTGAAAGAAATTGTATTAAGAAGTAATCTCTATGGAGTTAGAGATGCATCCATTTGTGTCAGGGGTCCTAGATGCGTAACCGCTCAGGATATCGTCGCGCCGCCTTCTGTGGAAATAGTTGACACAACACAGCATATAGCTAAATTGACGGAACCCATTGATTTGTGTATTGGATTACAAATCAAGAGAGATCGCGGATATCGTATGAAACCCACAAATAACTCTCAAGATGGAAGTTATCCTATAGATGCTGTATCCATGCCTGTTCGAAATACAAATCATAGTATTTATTCTTATAGGAATGGGGATAAAAAACAAGAGATACTTTTTCTAGAAATATGGACGAATGGAAGTTTAACTCCTAAGGAAGCACTTTATGAAGCTTCTCGTAATTTGATTGATTTATTTATTCCTTTTCTACAGGCGGAGGAGGAGTACATTCACTTCAAGGAAAATAAAAACAGGTTTACTCTACCCTCTTTTACCTTTCAAGATAGATTAACTAATCTAAAGAAAAACAATCAAAAAGCAATTCCATTGCAATGTATTTTTATTGACCAATCAGAATTGCCTTCCAGGACCTATAATTGTCTCAAAAGGTCCAATATACATACATTATTGGACCTTTTGAGCAACAGTCAAGAGGACCTTATGAGAATTGAATATTTTCGCATAGAAGATGTAAAACAGATATTGGACACCCTAAAGAAGCATTTCGCAATTGATTTACCTAAAAATAAGTTTTTATTTTAAATCCATTGTAATGTTATCTTTCTTTTTTATCTTTTTTAGATAAGAAAATTCGTTTTTAATCTTGAGCACGATCCACACTCGGAATGGAGTATAATAAAATTAATGTATCTAGGGAAGATTCACTTTGAAGCGACTATTCCCTAGATACTTATGTTGTGATATTTCACGGCGGAATCAATTTAAAAAAGACCTAAAGTTAGGGATTTATCAATAGGTAATGTTGCTCCAATACCTAACCAAAGAGCTACTGTGGTACCGATCAAAAAGACTGTTGTAGCTACTGGACGACGAAATGGATTTTGGAATTTATTGACATTCTCCAAAAAGGGTACTGTCAATAATCCAATTGGTACTGAAACCATTAAAAGAACACCCAATAACTTATTGGGTACTGTGCGGAGTATTTGAAATACGGGAAAGAAGTACCATTCAGGTAATATTTCCAAAGGCGTTGCAAATGGATCCGCCGGTTCACCAATCATTGAAGGTTCTAGAACCGCTAAACCTACGTTACATGCAATAGTACCTAGAATAACTACTGGAAAAATATATAAAAGATCATTTGGCCATGCGGGTTCTCCATAATAATTATGCCCCATGCCTTTAGCCAATTTAGCTCTTAATACAGGATCATTCAAGTCAGGTTTCTTTGTTATTGGGATAGGTGAATTCTTAGTTCTTATGGATCCATCCCCCGAAGGAATCGGACATGATAATTTTTCATCATCCGGCTCGAGCAAGAATCAAAGGAATGAAAGAAATAGATCATAGAAAATCTATATTTCATACATATCCACACATATATAATGAATCTATGTAAGAAAAGATTTCTCAGATTCAATTTTCCGAAGTTACAACTATAACTATTCATTGCAAAAAATTCCGTTCTTACAGGTAAATGCTCAATATCCAAGTAGGCTTACAAATTTGATCATGAGCAAGTGCTTTTTGGATTGTCTCGTGTCTTTTGATTGGTGTTTATCCCCGTAACATTTTTATTTTCTTACATACAAACAAAGTATTTACTTGTTACTAATAAAGTCTAGCCCCTTTTTTCCTTAGATCCCCTATTTCACTCCGATAGTCTCATAGATCTGGATCGATGCAGAGGAAATGAATGCATTTCCATACTATAAAATAAAAGAAATAAGTTAAGTGGAATAGATAGAACATTGGATCACGCCGCATCGCTTATTCGATATTCTACGGGATCTTACGGAGCCTATTCATGCATGATATGATTTGGGTATGATCATAGAAAAATTATCCTCAAGCGAACCGGCCTATCCCTGCTATGTATGGGGACTTACGTGGTGGTTGGATGCGGAAACACGTTTGATTGCGAATTCCAACGTGGCGGATCATATATCTGCATGGCCCAATCAATAGTTCAAGTCGCACACTCCCATAATCCATCGTCTCTTCGGAGAATCCACTTCAACTATTCGTATCAAGTAAGTATACAATACTTCAGAGTTGAAGAGAAGTATCCAAATAACATGTCTTATTTTTTCAATAATCCATATTTTTAGCAATAAAATACAAGAGTATTGTTCCTCACCGAAATTATATATGATCAATTACAAATATCTATGATCTGTCTTCTCTATAAAGGACCTGAAATACCTTGCTTACGTATCATTGGGAAATGCATTAACATAAATACGGAAGTAAGAAGAGGCAATACAAAAGTGTGTAAACTATAAAAACGGGTCAGAGTGGATTGGCCAACACTAGTACTTCCGCGTAATAACTCTACCAAAGGCGATCCTATTACAGGAATTGCTTCAGGTACTCCTGTCACGATTTTTACTGCCCAATAACCAATTTGGTCCCAAGGTAAGGAATACCCAGTTACACCAAAAGATGCAGTCAATACGCCCAGAATCACACCTGTAACCCAAGTTAATTCGCGGGGTTTTTTAAATCCACCTGTGAGATACACACGAAATACGTGCAGGATCATCATTAGAACCATCATACTTGCTGACCATCGATGAACTGATCGGATTAACCAACCAAAGTTGGCTTCGGTCATTATGTATTGAACAGAGGAAAAAGCCTCTGTAACGGTCGGACGATAGTAAAAAGTCATAGCAAAACCTGTAGCTACTTGTACTAAAAAACAAGTAAGTGTGATACCCCCGAGACAATAAAATATGTTGACATGAGGAGGAACATATTTACTAGTTATATCATCTGCAATCGCCTGAATCTCGAGACGTTCCTCGAACCAATCATATACTTTATTGAGATAGGTAACCCAAGGAAAGAGACTCCCCCTCTGAGAACCGTATATGAGAATTTCATCTCGTACGGCTCAAGCGGAAACACACAAATACGGGTTTTAACGGATATGTAATAGATAGAAAGTTCAAAACTTCTTAGCTACTTAATTCGATATTCGGATTTGCTCCGAAGATACGAAATAACAAAAATCCGGAATCTATTCTTTGTGATGATAATGCCAAAAATATCAAGTTGGCTCCTCTGTCCTTCTTTTCTTTATGTTAATTGTTACAGGCCTCTTGAATCTTCTATTCCCTATTTCTTTTTTATTTCTTATTTGTTTTTTTTTATGCGTAATGTGGGTTGACTCTTGTTTTACTATTGTTTGATAGGAATTCTCTTGTTAAGACCCTATGAATCAATTGAAACCTCAGATTCATACTAGAACCACGGTGATTTAATAAAGCCCAAGCTAACGCAAAGGTTCTCTGAGTCAGAACCCTTTGATCATCACTTATTCAATAAATGGATGTAATGACTCCATAAAATCTAGAGAAATAGTTGTCCTTCGATCAAAATCAGTCTGAAGGAATAAAAATCGTTTGATTTAGAAAATACCTATTTAACAAAGTTTTTTTGAGTCCGGTCGCGAGGTCTGACTGAATAGTAGGTATGAATCATAGTTCAAATATTTCTTTTCTTGATCTATTCCATATATTTATATTCTGTGCTCCAGATATTAGAATAAATATCCGACGAGGTAGAATCATCTTGATAGAGATGACAGACCATTCTCTGTATTATCAATAGGATCAATTATAACAAGTCACACACTCATATTCCGGAAATACCGAAACAAAAAATTTCCACGATCGAACTACCAGAATGGGCTAGAAACCCGAGTCTTAAGTAATTTTTTGTTTGATTGAAAAACTAGAACTTTCTAGTTCCTATGAAGCTAACTCATTAAAATTCCATCCAGTAAAACGGAAGAATTATAAATTTCTAAAATAATAGATAGGAATATCGCAAATAGAGCCATTGCGACCCCCATAAGTGGGGTAGTTCCCCAGCCCGGAGCTACTTTACCATATTCCGAATTCAATGGTTTCAATAAACCCCCTACATTAGTAGATCTTGGACGAGATCTAGAACTACCCTCAACAGTTTGTGTAGCCATACCAAAAATCCTATTTAATCATTGCTTAAGATCTGTTGACTTTGTATACCATTTCGTTGTAGTTGTAAATAAATAAATAAACGATCTTATCGTAGATCCATTGTGATCTTGAAGTTATCTAGAAATGGAAACCGCAACCCTAGTCGCCATCTTCATATCTGGTTTACTTGTAAGCTTTACTGGGTACGCTTTATATACCGCTTTTGGGCAACCCTCTCAACAATTAAGAGATCCATTCGAAGAACACGGGGACTAGTTGAAGTAATGAGCCTCCCATACCCATATTGGGAGGCTCATTACTTCAATTGATATAATGAAAAATCATTTCATTTTTTTAGTTGGAACCTTAGGCGGTTCTCGAAAAAAGATAGCGAAAAAAATGATTCCTAAAGTCGAGACTAAGAGGAATGTATAAACCAATGCTTCCATAGATTCGATCGCGGTTTACAATTATAGCTTCCACACCTATTTATTTGGGATCATTAGAAAGAAAAAAAATCAAAGAAAAGATGGTGATTCAAGTCAAGATTTCTCTGATATCTATGTCAAATCAACAAAATAAAATAGAGACGAAAGATACCAGAGTAGTATTGTATCAGACTACTTGTCTTCTTGTAGTTGGATCTCCCAGTTTTTGGAATGCTCCAAATTCCACTTGAGCATCCAAATCTGGATCAATACCAGCAAAAACATCTCTGAACAAGGTTCTAGCGCCATGCCAAATGTGTCCGAAAAAGAAGAGTAAAGCAAACGTAGCATGCCCAAAAGTGAACCAACCCCTCGGACTACTACGAAAAACACCATCAGATTTCAAAGTAGCCCGGTCTAATTCAAAAATTTCACCTAATTGGGCACGTCTAGCATATTTTTTCACAGTAGCGGGATCACTATAACTGACTCCATTGAGTTCCCCACCATAGAACTCCACAGTTACACCTACTTGTTCGACACTATACTTCGATTCTGCCCTTCTAAAAGGAACATCGGCTCTCACAATCCCATCTCCATCTACCAAAACTACCGGGAATATTTCAAAAAAAGTAGGCATACGACGTACAAAAAGCTCGCGACCTTCTTTATCTCTAAAGATGGGATGTCCTAACCACCCAACAGCTATGCCATCCCCGCTGTCCATTGAGCCTGCTCTGAATAATCCCCCTTTTGCTGGATTATTACCAATGTAATCATAAAAAGCTAATTTTTCAAGAATTTTAGACCAAGCTTCTGATAAACATAGATTCTCGGATAGTCCGGCGCCAACTCTTCGATATATTTCTTGCTGGAAGTATCCCTGATCCCACTGATAACGAGTGGGACCAAATAATTCGATTGGGGTAGTTGCTGAACCATACCACATAGTTCCAGCAACTACGAAAGCTGCAAAAAAAACAGCAGCGATACTACTGGAAAGTACAGTTTCAATATTGCCCATACGTAATCCTTTGTATAGCCGTTGAGGCGGACGGACACTAAGATGGAATAGGCCCGCTAATATGCCCAATGTACCCGCTGCAATATGATGAGAGGCTATTCCTCCCGGAACAAAAGGATCAAAACCTTCCGCACCCCACGCTGGATTTACAGATTGCACTTTTCCAGTTAGCCCATAAGGATCGGACACCCATATTCCAGGACCATACAAGCCTGTTACATGAAATGCGCCAAAGCCAAAGCAAGCCAACCCTGAGAGAAATAAATGAATTCCAAAGATCTTGGGCAAATCTAAAGAAGGTTTTCCCGTACGTTCATCAGAGAATATTGCTAGGTCCCAATAGACCCAATGCCAGATAGCTGCCAAGAAGCACAATCCGGAAAAGAAAATATGTGCCCCCGCCACACCTTCATAACTCCAAATACCCGGATTCGTTATAGTTCCTCCTGAAATACTCCAACCGCCCCATGAATTGGTTATTCCTAAGCGAGTCATGAAAGGTATAACGAACATACCTTGTCTCCACATTGGATCAAGAACGGGGTCAGAGGGATCAAAAACCGCTAATTCGTATAGAGCCATCGAACCGGCCCAACCAGAAACTAGAGCTGTATGCATTATATGGACAGAAATCAATCGACCGGGATCATTCAATACGACAGTATGAACACGATACCAAGGCAAACCCATGGAAATACCCCTTTTTCAAAAAGAAATAGAAACTATGTAACTTTATCGCATTGGAAAAGACTATACTCTGTACCTAATCTTTTCAGTAGATTCTGTATGAGAAAGGGTTAATATTTATTCTGTTCCTATTGAAAATAAGGGAACATTTATGTTCGTAAGAACAAAGAGAAGCAGATTTATTCTATACCGGATAAGTACCAATACGCAATGGGGATTGAGCCCTTTTGGGGGAACGAATGTATAGATACTTGTTTATCATTCACACGATCGCCCCATTCGTTAAAATGGGTTCTTTATTCATTCTATCTTTTTCTATGAGCCTTACAATCTATGTTTAATATGTATAAAATACAATAAAAAGAAAAAAAAAAATTATGAAGACAACAAACCCATTGTTACGTTTCCATATTAAAGTGAAGTATAGTACCTCATTTTTTTTCATTCATTTAATGCCCCTTGGTGTTCCAAAAGTGCCTTTTCGGAGTCCTGGAGAGGAAGATGCAGCTTGGGTTGACTTATAGTGCGACTTGTCAGACATATTGGGTCATATGGGATTTACCCGTTCTCTCTCCCGATCGAGATATCCTCTCTTTTGCCTAAGAAATATTGATTGAACCATCAATCATTCGGAGCGCGAAGTGCAATTAGATCAATTTCTATTTGGGATCCATATTATCAATTAGAAGAATTTATGGTTGACTTGGACCGATAAAATAAAGTATCCAGGCTCCGTTCAGAAAATACCAAATTGGTAATATATGTACGATTACTACTTGTATCATAAACATTCTTATGTTTACTATAGGAATGATCTCAAACTGCCAATCAATGGAATAATGGTATGATGAATACATTGAATAGCTGAGAGAAAGCATGAAACGAATAAAAAAAAAAGAAGTCGTAGAAAAAAGAAGTGGTACTGAGATCATTTGCCCTATATGTGTAAATAGAATTCCGACAGATCTTTACCCGGAGTAGAACATGAACCTAAAAGAATTGAAAGGGCCCATTCAGGAACAAGAAAATTACATCGTGATTTGAATTTCGATGAAACAATACATCAATGGAGGTTAGTTCACTAAGTTCAGTCATTTTTTTTTTTTAAGGGAGGCCCCATGTTTTTTGAAAAATGGAAAAAGCCCTTCACCTTCATTAGAAAAACAAAAATCTGTTACAAAAAAAGAAATAAGACTTGAATCGACACATTGATTCTTTTTGTTTTCAAAATTTTTTTTTGAACCGTATGCATCCAAAGGTGCACGTACGGTTCCTAAGGGATAGAATTTTGTCCTAATCAACCGACTTCATCGAGAAAGATTACTTTTTTTAGGCCAAGAAGTTGAGAACGAGATATCGAATCAAATTGTTGGTCTCATGGTATATCTCAGTCTAGAAGATAATACTAGGGACCTTTTTTTGTTTATAAACTCTCCTGGTGGATTGGTAATGCCTGGAATAGCCATTTATGATACTATGCAATTTGTGATACCCGAGGTACATACAATATGCATTGGATTAGCTGCTTCAATGGGATCTTTCATTCTGGTTGGGGGAGAAATTACCAAACGTCTAGCATTCCCTCACGCTTGGCGCCAATGGTTTTTATTTGAAAAAAAAAAAGACTATGCCTTCGCCATATCGAATATGAATAATAAGTAATAATAGCATGGCACTTTGAGTTCGATATGAACAAACCATTATTGTTTTTTCAGAACATGAGATTTTGTATCGAGATAGTAGTATGAAACAAAGGTTATTTCCGATTTTATCTTATGTGTCGGGAGAACATTTCAGCGTCACAAACCATTTTTATTCCACACTGGAAGCCTTTTTTATTATATTTATGAAAGAAAGAGTACGAAAATGAAAAAAAAAGTATTTCCTTATTTAATCGTATCAGAAAGACACTTTGGGATTGCTAAATCACCGATGAAATAAATATATAGAAAGCAACAGAACCATCATAGTATTTTTTTACTCTTACGAAAAGAAGGACGGTAAATGGATTATTCCACGATCTAAATTGTATGTATTCCATTTCTTTCTTCGATGGAAGGGGGAGGGAATAGATAGGAGGAGTAAATTCCATTGCAGAGCCGTATGCAATGCACAAAAGATGCCCGTACGGTTGTTCAATTTTTTTCTTGTTATTTTTTTATCCCTTTAGCCCGCCCAATCTTGCGAGATAGAAGAACCATTAATGATGTTATATCAATTCATCAGGGTTATGATTCACCAACCTGCTAGTTCTTTTTATCGGTCACAAACAGGGGAATTTATCCTGGAAGTGGAAGAACTAATGAGACTTCGCGAAACCCTCACAAAGGTTTATGTACAAAGAACGGGCAACCCTTTGTGGGTTGTATCCGAAGACATGGAAAGGGATGTTTTTATGTCAGCAACAGAAGCCCAAGCTCATGGAATTGTTGATCTTGTAGGGATTTAAAATGAAAATACTGGGGATTTACGTGAAATCCCTAATGCCATTTCAAAACATAATTTTTATTTTCCGCGATTTGATATTGAGTCGAAATAATTCATAATCATCAATCATAAATCAGGTTAAGATCGATCTAAACCAACCCATTCTATATATATATATATATATACAACATGCCAACTATTAAACAACTTATTAGAAACACAAGACAGCCAATAAGAAATGTCACAAAATCTCCCGCTCTTAGAGGATGTCCTCAGCGTCGAGGAACATGTACTAGGGTGTATGTGCGACTCGTTTAGATCATGAACTCGAACAGATGAGACAACTTTTTCAGTATCAATATCAAGGATTAGTACCAATGAATAGGATAGATAGAGTAGAATAAGGCCATTTACTATCTAAAACTAAAAACGAAAAATGAGGATCTATCATATACCCTGTTGTGTATTATGTATGGAATTTATGGTTTCCATTGGTGTAAATCCAATCACCTCGATTTGAGATGAGAATAAATCCCCCATTGGTAGCAAATGGTTATCCATTAAGCGGGGGAAATAGTATTATAAAAACCAAAAAGGTTATGCTTCTATTCTTGAAAGAACGGACTAACAGGGTTAGCTACCTAGCCAACTTTCATAATTAAATGCCGTCACCGTATGGATAGCTCTTATTGTGAAAGGCCTATTACTGTATCATTGATGGGTAGAGCCAAAGAGTGTGAACTATACAAGTTAACAATACCATTTGATTAAATGAGAGAAGAGGCTCCGGTGCATAGAGAGGACCTCACCGTTTAAGAAGTAACCATAGAAACGATGGAACCCACTATTTTTTTTTTATGTATTTAGTATAGTATCGGTAGAATTTCTTATTTACAGGTGAACTAAATGCCGGAAACGAATAAAAAATTGTGGTTGGGAAGGTCATAGTAGCAAAAGACATTGGAATTTATATTTTATATATAGGAATAATCCGTTTTGTTATTAATCGACCGGGGGAGGGGAAAAGAATGACTGAAAGAAGAGAAATCAATTATCAATTAGTTATTCATTAAAGTTTAATTTGATTCAATGACCAGAGTTAGACGAGGATATACAGCTCGTAGGCGTCGAACAAAAATTAGTTTATTTGTATCAACTTTTAAAGGGGCTCATTCAAGACTTACTCGAACGATTACTCAACAGAAAATAAGAGCTTTGGCTTCTTCTCATCGAGATAGAGGCAGGCAAAAGATCAATTTTCGTCGTTTGTGGATTACTCGGATAAATGCAGTAACTCGTGAGAATAAGGTATTCCATAGTTATAGTCGATTAATACACCATCTGTACAAGAAGCAATTGCTTCTTAATCGTAAGATACTTGCGCAAATAGCTATATCAAATAAGAATTGCCTTTACACGATTTCCAATAAGATCATCAAATAAAGTCGATTTGAAAGTAAAGTAATATACAGGAATGATTGAAACAGAATTCCCCGGAGAATGAACTCCGGGAAAGATAGAAAAAAATGAAGATAAGTAGTAGGAATGAACAAACATATTTCAAAAAAAAAATCTTTTTTCTTTCCCCATTTTTATTGTTTCTTATAACATAACAATCAAATATGAATTCTAGGCTTTTTCGAACAAAACATCAATCGGAACTCGAGTTCAGATTGGAGTTTTGATTTAATTGAGGAATATGACTATTTATTTCTGGTTCTAGGACCCGTAGTTCTAGGGATCGACTCGGCTCTCTCAAATTGTTTCTCATTATTAAGAAAAGGTAACAAAGATAAAATACGAGCTTGTTTTATAGCAATAGTAATTAATCGTTGTTGTTTCAAGGTCAATCTATTCACCCGTCTAGATAATATTTTTCCTTGTTCACTAATAAATCGACTAATTAAACTCATGTTTCTATAATCAATTCGATCCCCCGATCCAATTGGGGGCAAACGCCTACTAAAAGAGAGCTTAGACTTACGAAAAGGTTGCTTGGATTTATCCATGGTTTATTCCTTATTTCTAAAATTCTATTTTTTTATTCATTTCAGATCCGGCCGAAATAGGGTTTGTTTTATTTATATATTATATTATATATGATATATGTTAAATTATTCCTCTTTCTGCTCCTTGGAATTGGAATGAAAAGATCGAACACGCGTTTTGTTCGATCTATTTCTTTATTTCCCCATGAATCGTATGCTTATGACAATAGCGACAAAATTTTCTTAACTCTAATCGACTGGGTGTATTGTGTCGATTCTTTTGAGTAATATATCTAGAAATGCCCGGCAATTCTTTAGTGATACCATTTCGGACACAACTAGTACATTCCAAAATAACTCTGACTCTGACATCTTTACCCTTTGCCATGAACCTCCTTTAGATTTTGGATCGACTTAACTTAACCTTTATATTTTCGATCCGAATAGAAAAAAAATGAATAGAAGTTACTAACTATAAATTCAATTTCTAAAAATTTCGTTGTAATTTGTAATTAATATTAATAGAGTATATTATAGTAATATAATAATTAAGTAATACAATTTTTTTTTTAATTCTCAATTATTCCTATCCTAATACCAGTATTTTTTATTTTATTTAAGTATCTTCTTTCTATGCTATGATTTCGTGGAGCCTGCCCTAGACTGGATCTAGATTTCCATTTCTGTTCTCCCAAATTCGATCTCGGATCCGCCGGATTTTTGCCGAGTTCAATACATTTTTTTCTTTCCTATCTTAAAGAACTAAAAAAGAGGGGCGAAATAAATTTGAGTCACGTCACATAAAATTATATCTCTAATTTTCTTTATTTTTCGCATATCAATAACTAGACTAGAATGAAAAAAAGGGGAATGACAAGGCATCTGGGAATAAACGATTAATCTCTATCAATAGACCCGCTAAAGACCCAAACCAGAGAGTAGTTAGCACAGGTGCCGTGGAGAGATATGTTTTTATATCTCGCATTGAAAATCCTCCTCCTGTATTGTTTATTTTATTGTAATACATATACATATATTATATAATATATTATATTATATGGTCAGATGCCGTAGTTCAAGATCATTTTTCTTTATTTTTACGCATAATTCCTAAAGGATATGTACAATGAACCTGTAGATAAGATTTTCTTGTCCCCAAAAAAGAAAAAGATGACCCCCTCTTCCTGAGCATTATTGATCAATATTCATTTTTTTTTTTCTATGTTAGGTTTCAGATGTATATAATTGAATTGTTTTATAAAAAAAAAAAGAAGAAATGGCAAGAAAATTGTATATAGATCGAGGATAAAATCACAATGTGGAAAACAAGAAAGGGATGTTTTACAATGACACTGTAAAACAATTTTGAAAAGGGATGTGGCGCAGCTTGGTAGCGCGTTTGTTTTGGGTACAAAATGTCAC